ATCAGAATCCGTCTCAACGAGTCTATAAGAAGTGATCCAATTTTTTTCATCGGGTCCGGGTAGAGACCAAAGATCTTGAGCGATCGATCCGGCAGAACAACTCAAAAGATAAAGAAGTATCGTTAATTTCTTCATGTTCGTTCCAAGTTCGAAGAACCATTTGTACAAATAAGGATCCCCTTCGTAACATGATTGCTTCTTCATATAGATAGATATAGGATCTATAAGGCAGCAATTATTTATAAGTACATTTTGTGCAACAGCCCTTCCTATCTGATAGAAAAGGATCCCATGATCCGGAACCGGTCTTACATGGGCTCGCAACTCCCAAGTTTGTCTATGAAGAGCGAATCTAATTGTATTAGTGTCTATAATTGATTTCTTCTGTGTAATACTAATCGATAGGGCCTCATTGGTAATTGCTACAAGATCTCGTGCATTGTAACCCATGGCTATGGACCCGAATCCATTAGTATGGAACATTTTATTTTCCAAGTGAAATCCCCTAGTATATGAAAGGGTGAAAACGTGCTTTCGTTGTTGTGGAATAAGAAGCCTTCGTATCTTAATGCATGTATTTAATTTATTCGGAGCTATTAGAGCGGGATCCACTTTTTGGGGAATATGAGTCGAAGCAATAACAAGAATATCTCTAGTGGACCGTCTTTCACAATCCCCGGAGAGATAGTTCAATAATAAACCGAGGGACTCCGACTCATCCACATACAGATCATGAATGTTTGGAATCCATACTATGCAAGGAGACATTGTTCTTGCCAATTCGAATTGCAAGTTGATAGAAGCTAGGTCTATTTCCAACTCGATGATATACCTAAGTATCTCATCATCCACCGTATATTCCTCCCTCAGCTCCGGGTCCGAGTCCAAGTTCGAATAAATAGAGTCACGATCATCAATATCGTCCACATCTTTAAGCGCATCCATATAGTCCTTAGCAGGATCGCTATCATCATCAATACCATCAATATCCACATCCTCAAGCGCTTCCATATAGTCCTCAGGATCGAGATCATCAATAACTATTTTCAAATCAAGCTTGTTCAGAAATACCGTAATGAAAGGAAGATAGGAGTTTGTCGCTAGGGATTTGACCAAATAGGATCGTCCAGTTCCTATAGGACCTATCACTAAAATACCCCTAGAGGGGGATAGGGCTAGGCGGAACGAAAAGGGTTTTGGTTTTCCATGAGATGGGAAATGCAAACTATTAGCCCCACACGAGGTTTGTGAATAAGTGATTGTCTGATAATGAGCAAGGAATATCCGTCTTTCTGCTAAACAGGATGTATTGAACTCATAATTCATTAGATCCTTTTGATGAATGTCAACTACGTATCGTAAGTAAATTGCTCCCGCTTGTTCAAACATTTGATAACCATAGTCACTCTTTACTAAATGATCAATATGAGTCAGACTCCATAGAATTTGATCAATCCCTTTTTCTGGCCTTAAGGTGGAGAAATGAAACGAGTAAACTCTCTCTTTATCCAAAAACCAATCACAGGTCTCGATCCAGGATTCTATTTCATCATGAGTCGGAAACCTTTGTCCTTTTCTTATCCATGAATAGATCTCTTTACTTGTATGACTTAGATGTCTCGTATTTCTCGAAAAAGTGATTCGATTGATGGGATTTGGTATGATACTTATGAGATCGATGAGATTGAAAAAGATCTTCTGTATTAATTTGACCCCATAAGCGGGACCACCACCAAATAGCGCAAAACCCAGTATTTCTGCTAGAAAATCTTCTAATTGTTCCCGAGCAACTAGAAAGAGATTCTTTAACCAGAAAGAATTCGGTTCAGGTTTAGGATACCCATTCACAAGTTTGTACACCTCAAGCGTGTATGATGGAATCGTCAAAGATTTTATCCTCTCGAACTCTGTCTGTAACTCACTAGAGTCTAGGGAAACAGATAAAAGAAGTACCTGAACGAGACATCCAGCAAGAAGAAGAAGTAAAAGGCTTGAATAGAGGAACTCCCGAACATTTGGCGAGCTCAGATGTGTCGATATCAACGGTGACTCATTATTTCGATGAATCATTTCTTCGACCCGAAGAAGCCTACGGAAACATTTCCACGAAATATCACTTGAAATCTCACTTATCGGTGCCCACAATCCCCACAATTTTAGCTTAAGAGCTCGCCATTTTAGCTTAAGAATTCGCCATGCTGATCTGTGCATAATATAATGAAAATTGGATACAAATTTGTGACTGCTACTTAGCATCGGCAATAGGTCTGAAAAAGCATCTAAAAATAGAAAATTTAGATATTTGTACCCTGTCGAAGTAAAGAACCAAGGCATATATGTTTGGAATAGATTCCATTTTGAGAGAGTTGAAAAAGCACTATCTCGTTGAAAGGTTCTACCCATCTGCCCTTTCTCAACGCCTTTCTTTAGCCAATTTCGCCAAAGACGCAATTTTTTACTCGTTTCGGATGGTAAATATTTCTCAGAACGTGGAGTGTGA